AAATCATTAAGAAAAATTAACAATAAAAAAATTTCATATATCTTTTTAATTCAATAAAATTTTTTAACAAAATAAATTATTTTTTAATAAAAAAAAATAAATGGTTTTATAAATATATAAAATAATAAATTAAATTATTATAAAGACTTGCTTTAACTAATATATTAATATATTCAATATTGAATAACATTTACATCTCATATTGTATTATTAATTAATATTTATATTATTGAGTAAATATTATACTTAAATATATAATTATAAATATATTTAAATATTACCAATATAATATATTAATTTAATCAATAAACTAATACTAATAAAGAAAAATATTAATAAATTAAACAATATAGATTAATAACTAAGATGTTTAAATAATGTTTAATTAATAAATTTAGTATATATATATTTAAATATATGGGGGTCAAATAGATCATTATAAAGACTTGCTTTAACTAATATATTAATATATTCAATATTGAATAACATTTACATCTCATATTGTATTATTAATTAATATTTATATTATTGAGTAAATATTATACTTAAATATATAATTATAAATATATTTAAATATTACCAATATAATATATTAATTTAATCAATAAACTAATACTAATAAAGAAAAATATTAATAAATTAAACAATATAGATTAATAACTAAGATGTTTAAATAATGTTTAATTAATAAATTTAGTATATATATATTTAAATATATGGGGGTCAAATAGATCATTATAAAGACTTGCTTTAACTAATATATTAATATATTCAATATTGAATAACATTTACATCTCATATTGTATTATTAATTAATATTTATATTATTGAGTAAATATTATACTTAAATATATAATTATAAATATATTTAAATATTACCAATATAATATATTAATTTAATCAATAAACTAATACTAATAAAGAAAAATATTAATAAATTAAACAATATAGATTAATAACTAAGATGTTTAAATAATGTTTAATTAATAAATTTAGTATATATATATTTAAATATATGGGGGTCAAATAGATCATTATAAAGACTTGCTTTAACTAATATATTAATATATTCAATATTGAATAACATTTACATCTCATATTGTATTATTAATTAATATTTATATTATTGAGTAAATATTATATATATATATATATATACATATTTATAAATATTATTAATATATTTATAAATATTATATATTAATAAATAATATACATATTAATAAGTTCTTATATTATAAGTTATCTACTTTTTTAAAAATAGGGCATAAGCCCTCATTTTTTAATAATTAATAAATCTATACTCCACTAAATTAATTATAATTTTCATTCAAATTAAACTTTTATTCAATTAAATTTTAATAATTTATTAAATAATTTATTTTTACTTAAATATATAATTATAAATATATTTAAATATTACCAATATAATATATTAATTTAATCAATAAACTAATACTAATAAAGAAAAATATTAATAAATTAAACAATATAGATTAATAACTAAGATGTTTAAATAATGTTTAATTAATAAATTTAGTATATATATATTTAAATATATGGGGGTCAAATAGATCATTATAAAGACTTGCTTTAACTAATATATTAATATATTCAATATTGAATAACATTTACATCTCATATTGTATTATTAATTAATATTTATATTATTGAGTAAATATTATACTTAAATATATAATTATAAATATATTTAAATATTACCAATATAATATATTAATTTAATCAATAAACTAATACTAATAAAGAAAAATATTAATAAATTAAACAATATAGATTAATAACTAAGATGTTTAAATAATGTTTAATTAATAAATTTAGTATATATATATTTAAATATATGGGGGTCAAATAGATCATTATAAAGACTTGCTTTAACTAATATATTAATATATTCAATATTGAATAACATTTACATCTCATATTGTATTATTAATTAATATTTATATTATTGAGTAAATATTATACTTAAATATATAATTATAAATATATTTAAATATTACCAATATAATATATTAATTTAATCAATAAACTAATACTAATAAAGAAAAATATTAATAAATTAAACAATATAGATTAATAACTAAGATGTTTAAATAATGTTTAATTAATAAATTTAGTATATATATATTTAAATATATGGGGGTCAAATAGATCATTATAAAGACTTGCTTTAACTAATATATTAATATATTCAATATTGAATAACATTTACATCTCATATTGTATTATTAATTAATATTTATATTATTGAGTAAATATTATACTTAAATATATAATTATAAATATATTTAAATATTACCAATATAATATATTAATTTAATCAATAAACTAATACTAATAAAGAAAAATATTAATAAATTAAACAATATAGATTAATAACTAAGATGTTTAAATAATGTTTAATTAATAAATTTAGTATATATATATTTAAATATATGGGGGTCAAATAGATCATTATAAAGACTTGCTTTAACTAATATATTAATATATTCAATATTGAATAACATTTACATCTCATATTGTATTATTAATTAATATTTATATTATTGAGTAAATATTATATATATATATATATATACATATTTATAAATATTATTAATATATTTATAAATATTATATATTAATAAATAATATACATATTAATAAGTTCTTATATTATAAGTTATCTACTTTTTTAAAAATAGGGCATAAGCCCTCATTTTTTAATAATTAATAAATCTATACTCCACTAAATTAATTATAATTTTCATTCAAATTAAACTTTTATTCAATTAAATTTTAATAATTTATTAAATAATTTATTTTTACTTAAATATATAATTATAAATATATTTAAATATTACCAATATAATATATTAATTTAATCAATAAACTAATACTAATAAAGAAAAATATTAATAAATTAAACAATATAGATTAATAACTAAGATGTTTAAATAATGTTTAATTAATAAATTTAGTATATATATATTTAAATATATGGGGGTCAAATAGATCATTATAAAGACTTGCTTTAACTAATATATTAATATATTCAATATTGAATAACATTTACATCTCATATTGTATTATTAATTAATATTTATATTATTGAGTAAATATTATACTTAAATATATAATTATAAATATATTTAAATATTACCAATATAATATATTAATTTAATCAATAAACTAATACTAATAAAGAAAAATATTAATAAATTAAACAATATAGATTAATAACTAAGATGTTTAAATAATGTTTAATTAATAAATTTAGTATATATATATTTAAATATATGGGGGTCAAATAGATCATTATAAAGACTTGCTTTAACTAATATATTAATATATTCAATATTGAATAACATTTACATCTCATATTGTATTATTAATTAATATTTATATTATTGAGTAAATATTATACTTAAATATATAATTATAAATATATTTAAATATTACCAATATAATATATTAATTTAATCAATAAACTAATACTAATAAAGAAAAATATTAATAAATTAAACAATATAGATTAATAACTAAGATGTTTAAATAATGTTTAATTAATAAATTTAGTATATATATATTTAAATATATGGGGGTCAAATAGATCATTATAAAGACTTGCTTTAACTAATATATTAATATATTCAATATTGAATAACATTTACATCTCATATTGTATTATTAATTAATATTTATATTATTGAGTAAATATTATACTTAAATATATAATTATAAATATATTTAAATATTACCAATATAATATATTAATTTAATCAATAAACTAATACTAATAAAGAAAAATATTAATAAATTAAACAATATAGATTAATAACTAAGATGTTTAAATAATGTTTAATTAATAAATTTAGTATATATATATTTAAATATATGGGGGTCAAATAGATCATTATAAAGACTTGCTTTAACTAATATATTAATATATTCAATATTGAATAACATTTACATCTCATATTGTATTATTAATTAATATTTATATTATTGAGTAAATATTATATATATATATATATATACATATTTATAAATATTATTAATATATTTATAAATATTATATATTAATAAATAATATACATATTAATAAGTTCTTATATTATAAGTTATCTACTTTTTTAAAAATAGGGCATAAGCCCTCATTTTTTAATAATTAATAAATCTATACTCCACTAAATTAATTATAATTTTCATTCAAATTAAACTTTTATTCAATTAAATTTTAATAATTTATTTTAAAATTAATTAAATTAATTAATGAACCAAAGATTATTAAAAATCAAAAAAAAAATAAAATGCCTGAAAAAGGATTACTTTGATAGAGTAAATCATGTATTTTTAAATACTTTTATTATAATTATAAGTAAAATTATATTTTTAGATTTAAACTAAACCATAAATTTCAAAAATTTATATGCATTAACAATTAAATATAATTCTAAAAAGAAAAATAAGCTAATTTAAGCTTTTGGACTCATATTCCAAATATAGAAATAAAATTCTTTTTTCTAATTAATTTAAATTTAACAAAAATAATATTTTTTATATTTTTAACTTTTAGAACTATTATATCAATTTCATCAATAAATTGAATATCTATATGAATAGGCCTTGAATTAAATTTATTTTCAATTATCCCCATTATAAATATAAAATCATCTATTTATTCATTAGAATCAACTATAAAATATTTTCTAATTCAAGCATTTTCATCAATTATTTTATTAATAATATTAACATTCAAATCATTTTTTTTCTTATTAAATTTAAATATAATAATTATTATTCCACTAATAATTAAATTAAGAATTATACCATTTCATTTATGATTACCTTCAATAATTGAAGGACTTAAATGATCTACTTGCTTTATCATATTTACATGACAAAAAATTACACCAATAATTTTAATTTCTTATTTAAACTTAAATAAAAATTTATTAATATTACTAATTTCATTATTAATAATTAATACCATTTTTGGTATTAATCAAAATTCAATTCGTAAAATTATAGCAATATCATCAATTAATAATACATCCTGAATATTGATTGCAATCTTAATTAATGAAAAATTATGAATTAACTACTTTTTAATTTATTCATATATTAATATTCTAATAATTATAATTTTTTATAAATATAATATTAATTATATTAATCAAATAAAATTATTTAATATAAATTATTTATTAAAATTAAATTTAATAATAATTATATTTTCAATAATAGGATTACCACCTATATTAGGTTTTATAATAAAATGAATATTAATTCAAAATTTAATTTATATAAATCTATATTTTATTTTAATAATTTTAATTCTAATAACAATTATAAATTTAATATTTTATATAAAAATATGTTATTTTATATTATTCAATTTTAATTTATTTAATAAATGATTCTTAAAAAATAAAAAAATAAATTCATTTTATTCAATTTTTTGAATTAACTTTCTTATAATAATTATAAATTATTTTTATCTTTTTTAATAAACCAAATAAAAAAATTAAAATATTTATTAATTAAGGTTTTAAGTTAAAATTTAAACTATTAATCTTCAAAATTAAAAATAATAAATAAATTTTAAACCTTAATTAAATAAATTAATACCTTTAAATTTGCAATTTAAAATCATATATTTGAATATAAAGTTAAAGTTTTATATTTAAATTTATTGATAAAAAGATAATTAAATATCTATATATAAATTTACAATTTACAACCTTTATCAGCCATTTTATCTATTAAATGAATCTTTTCAACTAATCATAAAGATATTGGAACTTTATATTTTATATTTGGAATATGATCAGGAATAATTGGTTCTTCTTTAAGAATTATTATCCGACTTGAATTAAGACAAATTAATTCTATCATTAATAACAACCAATTATATAATGTTATTATTACAATTCATGCATTTATTATAATTTTTTTTATAACAATACCTATTGTAATTGGAGGATTTGGAAATTGATTAATTCCTATAATAATAGGATCCCCTGATATATCATTTCCACGATTAAATAATATTAGATTTTGATTATTACCTCCTTCATTAATAATAATAATATTTAGATTAATAATTAATAACGGAACCGGTACAGGATGAACAATTTACCCCCCCCTATCAAACAACATCTCACATAATAATATTTCAGTTGACTTAACTATCTTTTCATTACATATAGCAGGTATTTCATCAATTTTAGGAGCTATTAATTTTATTTGTACAATTCTTAATATAATACCAAATAATATAAAATTAAATCAAATCCCACTATTTCCATGATCAATTTTAATTACCGCAATTTTATTAATTTTATCTTTACCAGTATTAGCAGGAGCTATTACTATATTATTAACAGATCGTAATCTAAATACATCTTTTTTTGACCCTTCAGGAGGAGGAGATCCAATCTTATACCAACATTTATTTTGATTTTTTGGACATCCTGAAGTTTACATTTTAATTTTACCAGGATTTGGATTAATCTCTCATATTATTAGACAAGAAAGAAATAAAAATGAAACCTTTGGAAATATTAGAATAATTTATGCAATATTAACAATCGGGCTATTAGGATTTATTGTTTGAGCACATCATATATTTACTATTGGTATAGATGTAGATACACGAGCATATTTCACTTCAGCTACAATAATTATTGCAATTCCAACAGGAATTAAAATTTTTAGATGATTAGCAACTATATATGGATCAAAAATTAATTTTTCCCCTTCTACTATTTGATCAATAGGGTTTATTTTTTTATTTACTATTGGGGGGTTAACAGGAGTAATTCTTGCAAATTCCTCAATTGATATTATTTTACATGATACTTATTATGTAGTAGCACATTTCCACTATGTTTTATCTATAGGAATTGTATTTGCTATTATTGCTAGATTTATCCACTGATTTCCAATCTTTACAGGATTTACAATAAATAATTTTATTTTAAAAATTCAATTTTTAATAATATTCTTAGGAGTTAATTTAACATTCTTCCCACAACACTTTTTAGGATTAAACGGAATACCACGACGATATTCAGATTACCCAAATAATTATTTAACTTGAAATATTATTTCATCAATCGGGTCAATTATTTCATTATTTAGAATTATAATATTAATTTATTGTATTTGAAATAGACTTTTTTTAAAAAAAATATTAATTTTTAAAACAAATTTAAGAAATTCAATTGAATGAATTCATAATATACCACCTATAGAACACACTTATTCAGAATTACCTTTAATTTCTAAATTCTAATATGGCAGAAATTATGCACTGAACTTAAAATTCATTTATAAAGAAAAATCTTTTTTTAGAAATTATAACATGAATAAAAATAAATTTTCAAAATAGAAATTCCCCCCTTATAGAACAATTAATTTTTTTCCATGACCATACAATTTTTATTATTATCATAATTATTTTTATAATTACTTATATTATATTTTATTTAATTATCAATAAAAATATTAATATTAAAATTTCAGAAAACCAATTTATTGAAATAATCTGAACATCATTACCACCTTTAATTTTAATTTTTATTGCAATACCATCACTACACCTATTATATTTAATAGATGAAATTAAATCACCAATTATAACAATTAAAATTTTTGGACATCAATGATTTTGATCATACGAATATTCAGATTTTAAAAATATTGAATTTGAATCATACATGCTAAATCAAATTAATAAAGAAAATTTTCGATTAATTGAAGTAGATAATAAAACAATCTTACCATTTAAATTTAATATCCGACTATTAATTTCTTCAGAAGACGTCATTCATTCATGAACAATTCCTTCACTAGCTATTAAAATAGATGCAATCCCTGGACGAATAAATCAAATTAATTTATACATAAATCGACCAGGAATTTATTTTGGACAATGTTCAGAAATTTGTGGTATTAATCATAGATTTATACCAATTCAAATTGAATCCATTAAATTAAATAAATTTATTAAATGAATTAAAAACTTTTAAACAATTAAATTAATTATTAAAGTCATTAGATGACTGAAAAGCAAAGTAATGATCTCTTAAATCAAAATATAGTAAATTAGCAATTACTTCTAATGAAATATAAATAAGAAATTAGTTAAAAAATAACATTAATATGTCAAATTAAAATTATTCAAAATAAATATTTCTTTATCCCACAAATATCTCCTATAAACTGAATAATTCTATTTATCTATTTCTTAACCTCATTAATAATAATTTCAATAATTACATATTTTATTTTTATAAAAAAAAAAAACAATAAAAATTTAAAAACAAATAAAAAAATTCTTTATTATAATAAATTTATTTAATATTTTTGATCCATCAACAATAATTTTTTATTTACAAATTAATTGAATTAGCACATCATTATCAATTTTATTAATCCCAAATCTAATATGAATTATACCTAACCGATTTAAATTATTAAAAATTAAAACCTTAATATTTATAAATAATGAAATTTTAATATTATATAAAAATAAAAATATCAAATCACCATCATTTATATTTATTAATTTATTTATAATTATTTTATTAAACAACTTATTAAGATTATTTCCTTATATTTTTTCATCAACAAGACATATAAATTTTTCTTTAACTTTAGCAATTCCTTTCTGAATATTTTTTATTATAATATCAATTTTTAAAAACCTTAATAATATAATTGCTCATTTAATTCCAATAAATACACCTATAATATTAGCCCCATTTATAGTAATAATTGAAACAACAAGAATTTTAATCCGTCCATTATCTCTAGCTATTCGATTAACTGCAAATTTAATTGCTGGACATTTATTAATAACATTATTAAATTTTAATTCATTAATATTAATTATTATCTTTATACAAATATTTTTAATAATATTTGAAATATGTGTAGCAATAATTCAAAGATATGTATTTTCAATTCTTTCATCATTATATGCCAAAGAATAAATTTTTAAAATTTTAATATCTAAAATTAATTTAAAATAAATGATAAAAATAAATCAACCTTATTTTATTTTAAATCTAAGACCATGACCGATTATTAGATCAATTAATATTTTCAATATAATAATTTCTAACCTAATAATAATAAACTACAAAATAAACATAATTTTAATTTTAAATTTAATATTAATAATTTTAATCTCTTCTTTATGATGACGAGATATTATTCGAGAAAGAACTTTTCAAGGTAACCATAACTTCTTTATTATAAATTTAATTAAATTTAGAATAATTATATTTATTATTTCCGAATTATTTTTATTTATTTCATTTTTCTGAAACTTTTTACATAATTCATTAGCCCCTTCAATCGAACTAGGATTAAATTGACCCCCAAAAAATATTATTTTTTTTAATCCAATAATAATCCCATTATTAAATACTATTATTTTATTAACATCAAGATTTACTATTACTTTAACACACTTCTATTTATTAAATAATAAATTTAAAAATTCAAAAAAATATATTATATTAACAATTATTTTAAGAATTTATTTTTTATTATTACAAATATTTGAATATAATCAAGCAATATTTACATTTTCTGATTCAATTTTTGGATCTTCATTTTATATTGCAACAGGATTTCATGGATTACATGTAATTATTGGAACAATTTTCCTAATTATCAACTTAATACGAATAATTAAAATACAATTATCATTTATTCATCATATCAGATTTGAATTAGCAGCTTGATATTGACATTTTGTTGATGTAATTTGATTATTTCTTTATATTACTATTTATTGATGAAATAATTAAAAATTTTATTAATATATATATATATGTATATTTGATTTCCAATCAAAAAGATTAATTTTTAAATAAAATAATAATAATCAATATTTATATTATAACTACAATAATAACAATTTTAATAATATTATTTATATTAATAATAATAATTAATATAAAAATAAAATTCAATTATAACAAATCATCACCATTTGAATGTGGATTTGACCCATTTAATAAATCACGAATTCCTTTTTCAATAAATTTTTACTTAATTGCAATTATCTTCTTAATCTTTGATATTGAAATATCAATTATTTTACCAATAATCTTAAATTTTAAAATCTCAAACTTAATTAATTTTAATTTAATATTTTTAGCTTTTTTCATATTTATAATTATTACAATTTTTTATGAATGAATATTTGGATCATTAAACTGAAAAATTTAAAGGATAATAGTTAAAATAACATAACATTTAATTTGCTATTAAAAATTATTTAATAAATTTATCTTAAATAAATTTTTAAAATAAGAAGTAAAAAATTTTACATATTAATTTCGACTTAATAATAGATTAAAAAAATCCTTATTTTCAAATTTAAATAATTATAAAAATTAATTGAAACCAAAAAAGAGGTTTATTACTGTTAATAATAATATTGAATTTTAAATTTCCAATTAAAAAGATTTTTAAAAAAGAAGCTGCTAACTATCTTTTAAAGCATAATTCATGTTTAATCTTTAAATAATTATTTATTAGTTTATATAAAACATTATATTTTCAATATAAAAAAAATTTAATTTATAAATAAAATTTAAAAAAAAAATTTTTAAAAAATAAAAAATAAAAATTTTTAAAAATAAAAAATAATTTTTAATTCAAAATTACTCACAAAATAAAAATAAAATATTTTGCAAAGGTAACTACCTTCTCTCTTTTTTAAAATTAATTTTAATTACAATTTCCATAGATAAAATTTAAGACCAAAAAAAGGCTTTCTATAGAATCCTAATCAAATCAAAAAAAAAGATGAAAAAAATCAAAAAAAAATAAAAAATTTTTAAAAAATAAAAAATAAATTACTTTAAAATAATAATATTTACAAATAAATAATTAAACATATAAAAAAAAAAAAAAAAAAATACCTAATCTAATTTGTAAATATTTTAAAATTAACCTCTACTAAAATTTATTTAAAAATAAAAATAATTTTTAATTCAAAATTACTCACAAAATAAAAATAAAATATTTTGCAAAGGTAACTACCTTCTCTCTTTTTTAAAATTAATTTTAATTACAATTTCCATAGATAAAATTTAAGACCAAAAAAGGCTTTCTATAGAATCCTAATCAAATCAAAAAAAAAGATGAAAAAAATCAAAAAAAAATAAAAAATTTTTAAAAAATAAAAAATAAAAATTTTTAAAAATAAAAAATAATTTTTAATTCAAAATTACTCACAAAATAAAAATAAAATATTTTGCAAAGGTAACTACCTTCTCTCTTTTTTAAAATTAATTTTAATTACAATTTCCATAGATAAAATTTAAGACCAAAAAAAGGCTTTCTATAGAATCCTAATCAAATCAAAAAAAAAGATGAAAAAAATCAAAAAAAAATAAAAAATTTTTAAAAAATAAAAAATAAAAATTTTTAAAAATAAAAAATAATTTTTAATTCAAAATTACTCACAAAATAAAAATAAAATATTTTGCAAAGGTAACTACCTTCTCTCTTTTTTAAAATTAATTTTAATTACAATTTCCATAGATAAAATTTAAGACCAAAAAAAGGCTTTCTATAGAATCCTAATCAAATCAAAAAAAAAGATGAAAAAAATCAAAAAAAAATAAAAAATTTTTAAAAAATAAAAAATAAAAATTTTTAAAAATAAAAAATAATTTTTAATTCAAAATTACTCACAAAATAAAAATAAAATATTTTGCAAAGGTAACTACCTTCTCTCTTTTTTAAAATTAATTTTAATTACAATTTCCATAGATAAAATTTAAGACCAAAAAAAGGCTTTCTATAGAATCCTAATCAAATCAAAAAAAAAGATGAAAAAAATCAAAAAAAAATAAAAAATTTTTAAAAAATAAAAAATAAAAATTTTTAAAAATAAAAAATAATTTTTAATTCAAAATTACTCACAAAATAAAAATAAAATATTTTGCAAAGGTAACTACCTTCTCTCTTTTTTAAAATTAATTTTAATTACAATTTCCATAGATAAAATTTAAGACCAAAAAAAGGCTTTCTATAGAATCCTAATCAAATCAAAAAAAAAGATGAAAAAAATCAAAAAAAAATAAAAAATTTTTAAAAAATAAAAAATAAAAATTTTTAAAAATAAAAAATAATTTTTAATTCAAAATTACTCACAAAATAAAAATAAAATATTTTGCAAAGGTAACTACCTTCTCTCTTTTTTAAAATTAATTTTAATTACAATTTCCATAGATAAAATTTAAGACCAAAAAAAGGCTTTCTATAGAATCCTAATCAAATCAAAAAAAAAGATGAAAAAAATCAAAAAAAAATAAAAAATTTTTAAAAAATAAAAAATAAAAATTTTTAAAAATAAAAAATAATTTTTAATTCAAAATTACTCACAAAATAAAAATAAAATATTTTGCAAAGGTAACTACCTTCTCTCTTTTTTAAAATTAATTTTAATTACAATTTCCATAGATAAAATTTAAGACCAAAAAAAGGCTTTCTATAGAATCCTAATCAAATCAAAAAAAAAGATGAAAAAAATCAAAAAAAAATAAAAAATTTTTAAAAAATAAAAAATAAAAATTTTTAAAAATAAAAAATAATTTTTAATTCAAAATTACTCACAAAATAAAAATAAAATATTTTGCAAAGGTAACTACCTTCTCTCTTTTTTAAAATTAATTTTAATTACAATTTCCATAGATAAAATTTAAGACCAAAAAAAGGCTTTCTATAGAATCCTAATCAAATCAAAAAAAAAGATGAAAAAAATCAAAAAAAAATAAAAAATTTTTAAAAAATAAAAAATAAAAATTTTTAAAAATAAAAAATAATTTTTAATTCAAAATTACTCACAAAATAAAAATAAAATATTTTGCAAAGGTAACTACCTTCTCTCTTTTTTAAAATTAATTTTAATTACAATTTCCATAGATAAAATTTAAGACCAAAAAAAGGCTTTCTATAGAATCCTAATCAAATCAAAAAAAAAGATGAAAAAAATCAAAAAAAAATAAAAAATTTTTAAAAAATAAAAAATAAATTACTTTAAAATAATAATATTTACAAATAAATAATTAAACATATAAAAAAAAAAAAAAAAAAATACCTAATCTAATTTGTAAATATTTTAAAATTAACCTCTACTAAAATTTATTTAAAAATAAAAATAATTTTTAATTCAAAATTACTCACAAAATAAAAATAAAATATTTTGCAAAGGTAACTACCTTCTCTCTTTTTTAAAATTAATTTTAATTACAATTTCCATAGATAAAATTTAAGACCAAAAAAAGGCTTTCTATAGAATCCTAATCAAATCAAAAAAAAAGATGAAAAAAATCAAAAAAAAATAAAAAATTTTTAAAAAATAAAAAATAAAAATTTTTAAAAATAAAAAATAATTTTTAATTCAAAATTACTCACAAAATAAAAATAAAATATTTTGCAAAGGTAACTACCTTCTCTCTTTTTTAAAATTAATTTTAATTACAATTTCCATAGATAAAATTTAAGACCAAAAAAAGGCTTTCTATAGAATCCTAATCAAATCAAAAAAAAAGATGAAAAAAATCAAAAAAAAATAAAAAATTTTTAAAAAATAAAAAATAAAAATTTTTAAAAATAAAAAATAATTTTTAATTCAAAATTACTCACAAAATAAAAATAAAATATTTTGCAAAGGTAACTACCTTCTCTCTTTTTTAAAATTAATTTTAATTACAATTTCCATAGATAAAATTTAAGACCAAAAAAAGGCTTTCTATAGAATCCTAATCAAATCAAAAAAAAAGATGAAAAAAATCAAAAAAAAATAAAAAATTTTTAAAAAATAAAAAATAAAAATTTTTAAAAATAAAAAATAATTTTTAATTCAAAATTACTCACAAAATAAAAATAAAATATTTTGCAAAGGTAACTACCTTCTCTCTTTTTTAAAATTAATTTTAATTACAATTTCCATAGATAAAATTTAAGACCAAAAAAAGGCTTTCTATAGAATCCTAATCAAATCAAAAAAAAAGATGAAAAAAATCAAAAAAAAATAAAAAATTTTTAAAAAATAAAAAATAAAAATTTTTAAAAATAAAAAATAATTTTTAATTCAAAATTACTCACAAAATAAAAATAAAATATTTTGCAAAGGTAACTACCTTCTCTCTTTTTTAAAATTAATTTTAATTACAATTTCCATAGATAAAATTTAAGACCAAAAAAAGGCTTTCTATAGAATCCTAATCAAATCAAAAAAAAAGATGAAAAAAATCAAAAAAAAATAAAAAATTTTTAAAAAATAAAAAATAAAAATTTTTAAAAATAAAAAATAATTTTTAATTCAAAATTACTCACAAAATAAAAATAAAATATTTTGCAAAGGTAACTACCTTCTCTCTTTTTTAAAATTAATTTTAATTACAATTTCCATAGATAAAATTTAAGACCAAAAAAAGGCTTTCTATAGAATCCTAATCAAATCAAAAAAAAAGATGAAAAAAATCAAAAAAAAATAAAAAATTTTTAAAAAATAAAAAATAAAAATTTTTAAAAATAAAAAATAATTTTTAATTCAAAATTACTCACAAAATAAAAATAAAATATTTTGCAAAGGTAACTACCTTCTCTCTTTTTTAAAATTAATTTTAATTACAATTTCCATAGATAAAATTTAAGACCAAAAAAAGGCTTTCTATAGAATCCTAATCAAATCAAAAAAAAAGATGAAAAAAATCAAAAAAAAATAAAAAATTTTTAAAAAATAAAAAATAAAAATTTTTAAAAATAAAAAATAATTTTTAATTCAAAATTACTCACAAAATAAAAATAAAATATTTTGCAAAGGTAACTACCTTCTCTCTTTTTTAAAATTAATTTTAATTACAATTTCCATAGATAAAATTTAAGACCAAAAAAAGGCTTTCTATAGAATCCTAATCAAATCAAAAAAAAAGATGAAAAAAATCAAAAAAAAATAAAAAATTTTTAAAAAATAAAAAATAAAAATTTTTAAAAATAAAAAATAATTTTTAATTCAAAATTACTCACAAAATAAAAATAAAATATTTTGCAAAGGTAACTACCTTCTCTCTTTTTTAAAATTAATTTTAATTACAATTTCCATAGATAAAATTTAAGACCAAAAAAAGGCTTTCTATAGAATCCTAATCAAATCAAAAAAAAAGATGAAAAAAATCAAAAAAAAATAAAAAATTTTTAAAAAATAAAAAATAAAAATTTTTAAAAATAAAAAATAATTTTTAATTCAAAATTACTCACAAAATAAAAATAAAATATTTTGCAAAGGTAACTACCTTCTCTCTTTTTTAAAATTAATTTTAATTACAATTTCCATAGATAAAATTTAAGACCAAAAAAAGGCTTTCTATAGAATCCTAATCAAATCAAAAAAAAAGATGAAAAAAATCAAAAAAAAATAAAAAATTTTTAAAAAATAAAAAATAAAAATTTTTAAAAATAAAAAATAATTTTTAATTCAAAATTACTCACAAAATAAAAATAAAATATTTTGCAAAGGTAACTACCTTCTCTCTTTTTTAAAATTAATTTTAATTACAATTTCCATAGATAAAATTTAAGACCAAAAAAAGGCTTTCTATAGAATCCTAATCAAATCAAAAAAAAAGATGAAAAAAATCAAAAAAAAATAAAAAATTTTTAAAAAATAAAAAATAAAAATTTTTAAAAATAAAAAATAATTTTTAGTAATTAATATTTAAAAACAAATTATGTTACCCTTATATCTTCAATATAATACTCTAAAAAATAAGCTATTTAAATAAAAATTAAATAAAAAAATAATAAAAAATCAAAAAAAAAAAACTAAAATATATAACTTATAACTATTAAGAAAAACTTTTTGAGAAAAAGAAATTAAATTTTTAAAAAGAAAAAAAATATTTAAATTTAAATTATATTCAATTCAACCAACTTCAATAAATTTCAATGAAAAAAATCTTAAAAAAAGAAATTTATTTAAAAAAAAATAAATTTTAAAAAACAATAAATTTCATATTAAAGAAAAAAAAAATAAAAAGAAAAAAGAAAAAAAATAATTTAAAGAATATAAAAAATTAATTAACTCAAAAAAAAATCAAAAACTAAAAAAAAAAAATATTAAAGCCAAAAGTTTTAAATAAAATTCTAAAATAATAAATTCAAATTTATAAAATATTAACCATATAAAAAAAGAACCAAAAAAAATTATAATTAAAATAATTAATAATATACTTAAAATTAAAATTTTACTTTCAAATTTAATTATAAACAAATAATTTATTATAGAAAAATTTATTATTATTAAATAATAAATAACTCGAATTGAATAAAAGAAAGTTAAAATAAATGAAACAATAAAAAAAAAAAAAAAAAAAAAATTTAAATTAAATATTAAAAAATATTCAAAAATTAAATCTTTAGAATAAAAACTACAAAAAAAAGGAAATCCACATAAAGATATTAAAGTAAAAATAAAAATTAATCTACAAAAAGGTAAATAATTAATTAGCCCCCCTATTTTACGAATATCTTGATTATTATTTATATTTATAATTAAAATACCAGCTCTTAAAAATATTATAGACTTAAATAAAGCATGTATTAATAAATAAAAAAAACATATATCAAATTTCCCTAAACATAAAATTATAAATATAAAACTTATTTGACTTAAAGTAGAAAAAGCAATAATTTTTTTTAAATCAAATTCAAAAATAGCATTCAAACCAGATATAAATATAGTTAAACAAGAAATAATTATTAAAAAAAAAGAAATATTAAAACTCATAAAAATTTCATTAAAACGAATTATTAAATAAACCCCAGCAGTAACTAAAGTAGAAGAATGTACTAAAGAAGAAACAGGAGTAGGAGCAGCCATTGCTAAAGGTAATCAAGAAGAAAAAGGAATTTGAGCTCTTTTAGTTAAACTAGCTAATAAAATTATTAATATAATATTAAATAAATAATTCAAATTAAAAAAATAATTCAAAAATAAAAAATTTCAACTACCAAAATTTATTATCCAAATTAAAGAAATAATAATAAATAAATCACCTAAACGATTTAAAATAACAGTAACAAACCCAGAACTATAAGACTTTTTACTTTGATAAAATAAAACTAAACAAAAAGATACTAAACCCAAACCATCTCATCCTATTAAAATTCTAATTAAATTTGGACTAATAATTAATATAATCATAAATATAATAAAAAAATTTATTAATAATAAAAATCGATTTTTATTAAAATCAAAATTTATATATTCTAAACTATAAATTAAAATCATAGAAGAAATCAAAAAAACAAAAGAAATAAACATTAAAGATATTCAATCAAATAAAATAACATAAACTAATAAACAAGAATTTAAATAAAAAAATAAATATTCAATAAAAAAATAATTATTAAAATAAATACAAAATAAACTAAAAAAAAAAAATATAAAAAATAAAAATAAATAAGTAATAAAAAAAAAAAAAAATAAATTAAACTTAATTATTTAAATATCATAAAAATAATCTTTAATCCCACAAATTAAAATTTTAAATTAAACTATTTAAATTAATTAAAAATTTCTATTATTAAAAAAACTAAATTTAAAGGAAACCAATGTAAAAATAATAAAAAATATTCTCTTAAATTAACATAAACCATATAATTTATATAAAATAATATCTTACCATATTGAGTATAAATATACAAATATAAACTATATAAAAACATAAAAATTATAATAAAAAAATAAAAAATATAAAAATAATCAAGTCAAATTATTAAACTCATTAAAAGAAATAACTCACCAAATAAATTTAAAGAAGGAGGAAAAGATATATTTGAAGAACATAATAAAAATCACCAAAAAGATAAAAAAGGATAAATATTAATTAAACCCTTATTAATAAAAACTCTTCGACTTTTAAAACGTAAATAACAAATATTACTTAAACAAAATAAACCAGAAGAACATAATCCATGACCAAATATTAAAATTAAAGAACCTCTAATACCTCAATTATTATAAATTAATATACCTATAATTACTAAAGATATATGAACAACAGAAGAATAAGCAATTAAAATTTTTAAATCACTTTGTAAAAAACAAATAAAACTTAAAAATAATATCCCAATTAAACATAATCTAATAAATAAAAAATTTAATTTTAAATTAATCTTAAAAACTAATATTAAAATACGATATAAGCCAAAACCCCCTAACTTTAATATAATACCAGCCAAAATTATAGAACCAGAAATAGGAGCTTCTACATGAGCCTTAGGTAATCAAATATGAAATATAAACAAAGGCATTTTAATTAAAAAAATTATTAATAAAAAAAAATAAAAATAAAAACTATTATAATTATTAAAATCTAAATAATAAATAAATAAAAAATTTGAATTATTTAAAATCAATAAACAAATAAAAAAAGGCAAAGAAAAAAAAACTATATAAATAAATAAATAAAACCCAGCCTTAAAACGCTCATACTGATACCCTCACCCATAAATTAAAATCAAAATAGGAATTAAATTAATTTCATAGAAAATATAAAATAAAATAAAACTATTAACAAAAAAACAAAAATAAAAAATAAATATAAATATAAAAATTAAAAAATTAAAATAATTATAATATAATTTTTTAATATTTAAACTAGAAATATAAACTAAACTAATAATTCAAATTCTTAATATAAATATTAAATAAGAAAATATATCTATACCAAATAAATAACTAATATTTAAGAAATAATTAAATAAAGGAATCTTTAAATATATAAAAAAAAAAAAAAAAAAAAAAAAATTCTGTATTAATCATCAACTTTTCATTTTAAAACTAAACAAAATTATACCAAAAAAAATTAATATTAAAATTATTAACATTGTAAAATTATTAAAGACTTTATATAATCATTACCATATATACGAACTATGACAATTAAAACTGTTAAACCTAAAACTCTTTCACTAATACAAAAAACTAAAAAAACAATTAATAATATATATTGTTTAATAAACATTATTAAATTAAGAACAATTATAAATGATAAAATTAATAATAAATATTCTAACCCTAGTAATATTATTAACAAATGATTAAAATTAAAAACATAAAATAAAATTCCAAAAAATATTATAATTAATCTTAATAATATAAATAAATTTAACATTAAATTTTAATAGTTTAAAAAAAACATTGATATTGTAAATCAAAATTATAAATTATTTTTTTAAAATAATCATAATCAGTATAAATAAAACTACTATTATCATTAATCTCCAAAATTAATATTTTTATTTAAAATATATACTGAATAATAATAAAATTTTTAATTATGTTAAATTTATTAATTTCTTTTTTAATTATTAATATAAAATCCCCATTATCATCAAATTTAATAATTTTAATACAATCAATATTATTAATAACTTTAATAAATATAATTAACAAAACTTCATGAATCTCATTTATAATTTTTATACTTTATATTGGAGGATTAATAATTATTTTTCTTTATATTTCAAGAATTGCATTTAATGAATTTAATATAATAAAAAATTATAAAAATTTAATTATACAATTTTCAATTTTTATAATCTTAATTTTTATTAAATATAAAATACCAATTTTAGAAAACTTTAATTTCGAAAATAATTTTATATTTGAAGACAATTTTTTTTTTATAAATATATTTTCTAATCCTAACAACTTAATAATTTACTTTATCATATTAATTTTATTTTATTTATTAATTATAATTATTTGAATATTAAAAAATAATAAAGGACCAATTCGACAAAATAATTAAAATGAAAAAAAAATTAAATAAAATTTTATTACCAATAATCAATTTACCAACTCCAACAAGAATTAGATTTTTTTGAAATTTCGGATCTTTATTATTAATTTGCTTAATAAATCAAATTTTAACAGGATTATTTTTAGCATTCCATTATAAAACAGATATTAATTTAGCATTTCAAAGAATTATTAACATAAACCGTAATGTAAATTATGGATGATTAATTCGATCTTTACATGCAAATGGTGCTTCAATATTTTTTATTATAATTTACATTCACATTAGACGAAATATTTATATAAATTCATTTAATTTTAGATTTACTTGAACAATTGGAGTATTATTGTTATTATTATTAATAATAACTGCTTTTGTTGGATATGTTTTACCGTGAGGTCAAATATCATTTTGAGGAGCAACAGTAATTACAAATTTACTCTCAGCTATTCCATATCTAGGTAATTCTATTGTTATTTGAATTTGAGGAGGATTTTCAATTAATAATGCTACATTAACTCGATTTTTTTCAATCCATTTTATCTTACCATTTATTATTTTAATATTTTCAATTTTACACTTATTCTTTTTACATTTAACAGGATCAAATAACCCACTAGGAATTAATAGAAATTTTGATAAAATTAAATTTTCACCATACTTTATTATTAAAGATATTATCGGATTTATTTTATTTATATGATTATTTTTTACTTTATCATTAATAATACCATATTTATTAAATGATCATAATAATTTTATTATAGCAAACCCAATAATTACACCTAACCATATTCAACCTGAATGATACTTTTTATTTTCATATTCAATCTTACGAGCAATTCCTAATAAACTAGGAGGAGTAATTGCATTAATAATATCAATTTTAATTTTATTAATTATACCAATAATAAATAAAAAAAAATTTTTAAATAATAAATTTTACCCAATAAACAAAATACTATTTTGAATATTTATTAATATTTTCATTATATTAACTTGAATTGGTATAAAACCAGTTGAATTTCCATATATTAAAATTAGACAAATTTTAACAATAATATATTTCTCATATTTTTTTATTAATTTCTATATTATAAAATTATGAGATAAATTAATTTAGAATTAATTAAATAAAGTTAATTAATTTAAAATAAAATATTTATTTTGAAAATAAAATTTAGAAAATAAATCTTCTATTAACTTTAATTTACTATTTTTTATGATATAAATTTAACAATTTAAAAGAAAAAGTAAAAATAAATATAAATAATCTAATAGGCAAAATTAATTTTCAAATTAAATATATTAATTTATCATAACGAAAACGAGGTAAAAACCCACGTAACCAAATAACAAAAAATATAAAAATTAAAATTAAAATATTTAAATAAAATTTTATAAATATAAATCCAAAAAAAATTTCACAAAATAATAAACCTATAAATATAATTCTTATATACTCTGATATAAAAATAAAAATAAATGATAAACTTCTAAATTCAATATTAAACCCAGAAACTAATTCTGACTCACCCTCAGAAAAATCAAAAGGACTACGATTTATTTCAGCTAGAAAACTAATTATTAATATAATTACATTTAAAAATATAAAAAAAAAAAACTTAATATTTAATTGATAGATATAAAAATCATTTAAATTAAAACTATTAACTAAAAACATCATATTTAAAATAATAATAATTATCCCAACTTCATAAGAAATTATTTGAGAAATAAAACGAATTATTCCTAATATAGAATAATTAGAATTAGAGGATCAACTAATTAATAATAAAACATAAATCATAAAACTAGAACAACAAAATATAAAAACTAATCCTAAATTTATAATTATATTTAAACCTAAAAAAGGATAAATAAATCAAAAAAAAATAGAAATCAATAAACCTAATAAAGGAGAAACTATAAAAATAAAAAAATTTTTATAATTAGGATAATTCAATTCCTTAAAAAATAATTTTAACCCATCACTTATTGGTTGAAAAACTCCTTTAATTAAAAACTTATTAGGACCTTTACGCAACTGAATATAACCTAAAATTTTACGTTCTATTAAAGTAAAAAAAGCAACTCTTATAAAAACCATTAAAAATAAAATAATAAAATTAATAAAAATAATTAATAAAATTATTACCTATAATTTATATTATATAATTAAATTCTAAATTTAACACATTTATTTTCTGCCAAAGTAATTAAATTTATTTTAATTCAATAAAAAAAATTTAATTTAATTACTTAATCCTTTCGTACTAAAATAATTTTAATTTTAAAGATAGAAACCAACCTGGCTTACACCGGTTTGAACTCAAATCATGTAAGAATTTAAAGGTCGAACAGACCTAAAATTTAAAATTTTGCACCTAAAAATTATCTTAATTCAACATCGAGGTCGCAAACTAATTTTCAAATTTGAACTTTAAAAATTAATTACGCTGTTATCCCTAAAGTAACTTTTTCCTTTAATTAAAAATTTTAATTCAAATAATCATAAATTAATGTTAAAATTTAAAAAAAGTTATTAATTTTTTTTTATCACCCCAATAAAATAATAAAATAAATTAAATTAAAATAATTTACAAAAAAATTAAATTATATTTTATTATAAAGTTTTATAGGGTCTTATCGTCCCTTAAAAAAATTTAAGCTTTTTTACTTAAAAATAAAATTTTAATTTTATAAATAATAAAGTTTATTTCTCATCAAATCTTTCATACAAGTCTTCAATTAAAAGACTAATTATTATGCTACCTTTGCACAGTCAATATACTGCAGCTATTTAATTTTAAATCATTGAGCAGATTATATATTAAATAAAACTTAATACAATGTTTTTGTTAAACAGATGAAAATAAAAATTGCCGAATTCATAATTCATAAATTTCTAATTATACTAATTCAATCATTATTACTATAAATCAATAAATAATTTATAAAATTTAATATTAAAAATAAATTAATATAATAAATTTAAATAAAATCTAATAATAAATTTTTACAAACTTAAAATAAAAATTACTATTCCTAAAAATTATAAAAAATAAATAAAATTATATATAAATTTTAAGCTTATCCCTAAAATAATTTAATTTTAAAATAATTTTAATTAAAATTAAAATAACTATTAAAATTATAAATTAAATTTAAATCTTAAATAACTAAATATTTTATAACGAATTAAATTTCAAATCTAAATTTATTTTTTAAATATTTATAAAACAATAACTTAAATAATAAAATTAACTCTATAAATTTTGAGAAATTAATTATAAATTAAAAATTTTAATTAACCCTGATACAAAAGGTACTAATAATATTTATTCTTAATAAAATTTTTTAAATTTCTTTTACAATACTAATAAACTATAAAACTAAAAATTAATTTTTAAATAATACTAAAACAAAAAAAAAATAAATTATTTTTATAAAACAATAATTAAAAATAAAAATAATAATTAAATAAATATCTAAATAAAGTTTAAAAAACATCTTATCATTGTAAATGAAATACTTAAATTTAGATATTTATTTTTTAATCATTCTAAATACACTTTCCAGTACATTTACTTTGTTACGACTTGTCTTATTTTTAATAAGAATGACGGGCAATATGTACATATTTTAGATCTTTATTCATTTTATTTAAATAAATAAATTTACTATTAAATCCAATTTTATTTATATTTTCATTTTAAATCCAAAAATTAAATTTAATGTAATCCATTTCTTTCTTAAATATAAACCACATCTTGACTTAACATAAATTAAAATAATAATTTAAGAAAATTAATCTTTAAATATATTCATGACAGCGATATATGAATTAAAAAAATAAGTAAAATTAATCGTGGATTATCAATTATAGAACAGATTCCTCTAATAAGAATAAAATACCGCCAAATTTTTTAAATTTAAAGAAATTAACTATTAATTTTTTAGTAATAAAATTTAAGATTTTATAATAGGGTATCTAATCCTAGTTTTAAATAAATTTTAATAGAATCTAATAAAAATAAAAAAATTTTAAATTAAATTTTACCTTAAAATAAAAATTTATTTATATAAATTTATAATTAATACTAATAACTAAACTATTTTATTTGTATAAATATGTTTAACCGCAGCTGCTGGCACATAATTAGCTTATACTTAAATTAATAATTAAATCTAAATTTCTTTAATAAATTTAATATTTAATACTGAGTAAAATTAA